AAGGCGAGACTCAATAATTTTACTGCGAATATATATATTATATAGCTATAGCTGTTTTTTTTTTCACTCATATAACTATCTAATTTAATTCATTAACCCGAATAATAAATAAAAAAATGAAGATATGTATGCAATTTATTCCCCCTCTTTTTCTATAAAGACTAGAAAGAAAGGAATAGGGAAAAGTTTATGTTTCAACGAATCGCACGTAGAGATATTGATAATACACATAGAGTTAATGGTATTTCATAACTAATCGATTGAGCAGCAGCTCGTAGACCACCTAAAAAGGAATATTTATTATTTGAACCATATCCTGACATAAGAAGTCCAATGGGAGCAATACTTGAGACCGCAATCCATAAAAAAACTCCGATATTGAGATCGGTTAAAACAAGACGATAGTCAAAAGGAATTACTAAATAACTTAGCAGAATGGATATGACTGCTATGGATGGTCCGATACTAAATAAACTAGTATCTCCTCTAGATGGAAGAAGATTCTCTTTGAAAAGTAGTTTTGTCCCATCTGCTAGAGCTTGAAGAACTCCTAAAGGACCGGCGTATTCAGGTCCAATACGTTGTTGTAGCCCTGCGGATATTTCTCTTTCTAACCATACAATTACTAATACGCCTATTGTGATTCCCAATACAAGAGTCAAAATAGGGACAAGCGCCCATATAATTCCATAGACCCCTTTTAAAGATTCCACTCTGTAAAAAGAATTAATATCTTGTATTTCCGTTGTATCAATTACCATTTCAACGATCAACTTCTCCCATAATGATATCTATGCTACCTAGTATTGTCATAATATCAGCCAATTTCATTCTTTTAACTAACTGAGGAAGAATTTGCAAATTGATAAGACCCGGCGGGCGAATTTTCCATCTCCAAGGAAAACCACTCTGATCCCCTATCAGAAAAATTCCCAATTCACCCTTTGGGGCTTCGACTCTTACATAAAGTTCTTGTTTCGGCAATTCAAAAATAGGAGAAGGTTTTTTACTAATGAATCGATATTCAAAATCATGCCATTCTGGATACCTTTCTCTATCAAAGTATCGAAGTTCTAAATTCTCACAGGGTCCCCCCGGAATTCCTTCTAGAGCCTGTTGAATAATTTTTATGGATTCTGTCATTTCACCAATTCGGACTAAATAACGAGCTAATGAATCCCCTTCTTTTTGCCATTGGACTTCCCAATCCAATTCGTCGTAACACTCATAATGATCAACTTTACGAAGATCCCATTGTATTCCGGAAGCTCGCAACATTGGTCCTGATAAACCCCAATTTATTACTTCGTCTCTACCAATAATGCCTACACCTTCAACGCGTTCTAAAAAAATAGGATTTCGTGTAATAAGTTTTTGATATTCAGTAACTCCTGTTAAAAAATAATCGCAGAAATCCAAACATTTATCTATCCACCCATGAGGTAGATCAGCCGCTACTCCTCCGATACGAAAATAATTATGCATCATTCTCATACCAGTGGCAGCTTCGAATAGATCATATATAAATTCTCTTTCTCTGAAAATATAGAAGAAAGGAGTTTGTGCACCAATATCTGCCATAAACGGGCCGAGCCATAACAGATGAGAAGCTATACGACTCAATTCCAACATAATTACTCTGATATAACTGGCTCTTTTAGGTACTTGAATATTTCCTAACTGTTCTGGCCCATTTACAGTTATTGCTTCTGTGAACATAGTAGCTAAATAATCCCAACGAGTTACATAAGGAAGATATTGTATAATTGTTCGGTTTTCCGCAATTTTTTCCATCCCCCTGTGTAAATAACCCAATATTGGTTCACAGTCAATAACATTTTCACTGTCCAGAGTAACGATGAGTCGAAGAACACCATGCATTGACGGGTGGTGGGGACCCATATTGACTATCATGAGATCTTTTCTTGTAGCTGGTATATTCATAAGTTTTTCCTCGATTCATTCTTCCATGAATTGCGCAAAACGAAAAAAAGTTCATCAAAATTCAAGATCTAATAAATCAAATAATTCAAAATGACTTTTCAAATTAACGAATTTTGGATTCCCGAATACCCAATTGATTAATTAAGTATTTATAACGTACTCTATTTTTTTTTGACAAATAAGACAGCAACCGTTGACGTTTTCCCAGCATTTTACGTAGACCCCTTTGAGATAAATAGTCTTTTCTGTGCAATTCTAAATGTGAAGTAAGTCTTCTTATTTTATTGGTGAAACTCAATACTTGGAATTCAACGGATCCCCTGTTTTCTTCTTTTTCTTCTTGCGAAAAAATGGAAATGAATGCATTTTTTATCATAAAAATGAATCGTCCCTTTCTCTTTTTTTTTAGATATTTTTATCGATATATTTCTTGATCAGTAATAATAATGCCACTCATTTGAATTTGATATACACAAGACTCTTAATTTCGTTAAGAATTTTTTGTTTTTGTCAAATAAAATCAAATAAAATTACTTACTTTAGTAATCAATATAATTTAAAAAATTAATTGGATTCGAATCGGATACCGTATACAAAAGTATGGTCTATTTCTGTATTCACAAAAAATAATAGATCTTCAAATAAATAAGAATATTTTGTTGATTCATTTCTAGATCGAATTAATATTAATAATATAAAATATAATACAATGACTCATTAAATTAGTAAGTATTGTGTATCAGAATGAAATGTAAGATAATGGGTATGTTTATTTCTTTGTCTTCATATACTCGAGAATATAGTAAAAATGTACCATTAATAAATTTGCAATCGCGGATACATATGAATCCTGGTCATACTAAAACGACTACCATTATTGGTATCAAACCAATAGCGATTCATACAAGCTAAATCTTCTAATCGATAATTGGACCAAAGAAAAAACTTTAATTTAATTAGTTTCTTTTTATCGTTATCAAGATTTTTTTTTTTATTCAACACGCAATTTTTTATCCTATTTCCATTGAAAAATACTGTATTTCTATAGATACTGTTTATATCCCTATAATTCAAAAAGATTTGAATTCTCAATTCTCTACGACGCTTCGGGGATAAAATATTTTCAAGAACAAGCAAATCATAATGATTTTTGTCTGTATTTCCAGTCATTTTTTGATGTATTCCAATGGATTCATAAAAATTCTTCTTATTCTTGTCAGCATAGCCATAACTTTTTTCTAGATATCTTTGATTAATTTGGTGCTTATTCTTATGAACCAATGAAATACCTATGGTTTGATATATATAAAATTGTCCATCATTTTTTACAAACAGACGAACTGGTTCGATAATAAATATTCCGCTTTTTAGAAATTCTGTAAGAGTTAAATCCTTCTGGATCATCAGAATATGCGGATTCATTTCTTTTCTTTGAATAGCGGATATAGCAATTTCGTTTGGACTGTTCAGTCTAAGGAGGAGGCAATATACTTTTATGTTATTGATTATTCTTTGATTTAAAGAATCATTCCAGCTCAATTGAAAACGCAAATACTTTTTTAAGAAAAACTCAAGCTCTGCTTCTATGTTAGTCTTGTATTGCTTTTTGTTTCTACGTTTTTTCATGTCTGATCCCGGAGAACTTTGTTCACCATCTTTTTTTTGGTTTGAGAGAGCGGATTTAATATATGGTTTTTCGACTAATTCTTTTTCTCCTTGATTTCTATTTTCTAACTTAAGAGTTTTTTTTTTCGAAAATAAAAAAAGAGATATTTTTTTCTTTTCAGTGATGCTTTTATGTTTATTAACATTTTGGTTTACATTAAAATTGAAAAGAAGTAATTTGATTGGTATGGCCCAGGGTTTAATCTTATATGTATTATAAAATATCCCAAATTCTGGGAATAACAAAAATGCAAGATTCGATATGGGGCGACTTAGTATTTCGTCATTCATTCTCATCCAATCAGCGAGAGACTTTTTTTGTTTTTGATTGAATGGGTGAATTTCTTGATGAATCGTGAGATAAAAAAGACCTTTTTTTTTTTTATCAAATTTATCGATTATTTGATAATTATTAACACTAATCTTAGTATTTTGATTCCTCTTAGTGATGGTATCAATATTAACGCAAGCCTTAATATCAATCTTCTTTGTAAGACAAAAATGGATAATTTTCCAATAAAAAGATTTTCGATCCGGACTTTTTTTTATATCTATACTATTATTTTCTACTCGATAATTATTGATAAGGATACCTTCTATCATATCAAATAGTTTACGTTTAGGTGTGTAAGTATAAGAAATCTTTTTGTTCTTATTTACTTGTAATGGCAATCCATAAATATATGAGTTTTTTTCATCTTCATAATTAATAGATTTATACGATAAAAGATCATATTGATATTGTTTTTTTAATTTTTTGTTCTTTTTTAGTAATGAATCTATTTCAAAATAATTTTGTTTTTCATATTGAATGAATCGGTTTTTTTCATATGAATCAAATTTGTTTAAATCTTTATTTTTAGTCATACGACATTGATATTGATTGACTCTATTTCGCCATTTTTGTGATATTAATCTAGACCATCTAATCTGAGATAAATCATATTGATAATGAACCTTTAGCCAGTTTTTCCATTCATTAATTAAAGAATTTCGAAGGTTTTTATGTTGTCTTAATTCGGAATCAAATATTCCTTGCGTTCCAACAAAATACTCTTTTATTTCATTCTTAAGAAAGAAAGATGTTCCGTAATAGTTAAAGACAGATCTTAACTTATAACTGACTTGGATTTGTGAGAATTTGTAGAATACATATGCTTGTGACAAGTAAGATAAGTCCCAAAAAATATGTGAATCTTTATTAATAATACAAAGTGACTTTTTTATAGTCAAAATAAAGTTAATTATACTTTGATTTGTTTTATCAATTCTTTCTTGATTTGCTTCATTATTGTAAATGTATTTATTCAAATTTTTTTTTTTTAATTTAGGAAGAAGCTCCACAATGATTCTAAATATAATAATGATACATAGAAAGATATATATGTATAGTTTTTCAATCAAAAATTTAAAAAAAAAATGTAATTTACGCCGTAATCGAAGATTTTTTCTTTTTAATATCCGCCAAATGTTTTTTGGTGATTCTAATCTTTTATCTTCATAACTTATTTTGGTCGGGCTAATATTTATCTCTCGAGTTAGAAACCCTATTTGCTTATCTTTTTTCATTTTTTCTATTTCAGTTATGATTATGTTTGTTCTATTAGTTAAATTTTGAATCTTTTTTTCTGTCAATGAGTAAGTTGCACAATCCAAAAATCGAATTTGAATAGACGATTCGGGAATAATTTGATTATGGATTATCGAATTTTTTTCTTTTTTAGGTTCACTCAATTTATATCTTTCTATTTTTTTCAATCCAAATGATAGAATTTGGTTTATTTTTGAGAGTTCTTTGATTCTTTTTTTTAGAAAGAGAATGCTTTTGATGACCCATTTTTTTGTTTCTTTTAATACATTTAGAAAAGATTTTGTTCTTTCTTTTAAAACTCTTAGAACTAGAAAACATTTTTTTTGCAATTTTAATTTTATTTTTTTTAATTTTTTTAAAATGGGTTCAAAAAATGAGATTTGTTGTCGGGGAGAACCAAAAGGTAATTCAGTTTCCATTCCCCAAACTGTTAAAAAACAAAAATCATTTTTTTGTTTTTTCCCTTTCTTTTGAATTGGATCTTTATTAGGGAATCGTAACTTAGATCTGCGCCAAGGTTTCAGACGAAAAGGAAATAGAATCTTTATCTGAATACCGTCTGTTAACCAGTTTTTCGGAAATTCTTTTTCTGATAATTGAACGCCATTATAGGTACATTTAATATGGATTTCTTTAGTCCAATCCTTTAAATCTTCGGACCATTCGGGAAATTGAAATAAGAGTATACGAACAAGATTTTTAGATATTATTAATGAAGGTAATATAATATATTTTCTAAGAATTGATTGGATTACTAATGCAAAACCTCTTATTACTTGAGCAAATATAATGCTATCCCAAAGTTCCCCTATCTCTATACGAGTTTTCTCCGCTTTTTTGTCTATTTCTCTTTTGGCCTTCTCTTCTTTCTCACTTTCTTTTGTCTTTTCCTTTGTATGATCCGAAATTTTGAATTTATTCTTTTTCCAAATCAAATTTATAAAAATTATTTTCATTAGATCGGGGATATCAAAAGAAAAGAGGGGAGGTTTGTCTACTCTATCCAAAAAAAGGGCGGAATACACATTTGCTTGAAACAGTTCCAAAATAATTATTTTACGCCTTTGAGCTCGTATAGAGCCTTTTATTATATCTCGACGAAAATCCGGTTGTTGTGAATAACGTATCAAATCCACCTCTTCAGCTTGATCAGAATTATCAGTCTCTTTTTCATTAGTATCGGTATTCTCCGGACTATTAGTAAAAATTACGACACGTTTGGCTTTTCGTGAACGAATTTGATAATCCTCTGCCCCACTTTCTTCAGTTGCTACTTCCTGTTGTTCCAATTCGTCGATTAATTTATATGACCATCGAGGAACTTTTTTATTTATTTCTTTTATTCCAATATATTCTTTGCTAATTGTTTTATCCTTAGTATCAGTTATAACTGCATTGATTAAAAATTTTAAAATTTGAATTGGATCTTCTGGATTAATTCTTACTTCTTTGTTTTCCGGAAATAAATAAAGTCCTTTCAAATTAAAATTTGATGTTGATTTTCCTCCAAACTTGCTAATTATGTTTAAGAAATAACTCATTTCTGTTGATAATGATTTTCGATCAAATAAATTGAATTTATGGTAAAATTCTGTGTAATTGGTAGTAAGAAGGATGCCATAAATCTTATTTATCCAAATTGTCTCTATGTAATGTTTTATAGCTAGAGAAGTTTTTATGATTGGGAGGAAAAATAGTTTTTTGATTTGTCCGCGAAAGGGTCCGTTAAATAAAGAATCACATATTTTAGGTAAATATTCTTGTTTAGTCTCATTATTACAATTACACAATCTAATTCTTTTTTCGATTATATCCAGAGGAAGGAATCTATTATCTAGAATTTCGACTCTATTTAAAAATTGGTTGCTTATGTTCTTCCTTTTTTGTTCATTGGTATAATTCCAGTGATTATACAGTTCATTATAGGAAATCTTTTCTATTGTAAAAAAAGACATCTTTCTTTGTATCATTTCAAAAAAAGTTGATAAACTTGGCGGATACGTAAAGGATATCCTTTCTTTTCCATCACTTTGACACGTATGAAAAAAATATTGTGACATTTCATTTTTTACAGCATTTTCAAATCGATCATTTTTTATATATCGGAATGGTCGCTTCCATTGTTTATAGTCGAAAAGAATATTAACAAGAGGTTTTTCAAACCAGAATATCTCTTTATCCTTTTTATCTTGAAATATTTCTAACTTCGAATTTTCTTGATTCCCATCTAGATAAGAAGTTTCATAAATTGGTCTATTTTTATAGCGTGTCTCTTTAAAGTGGAATTCATCCTTTGTTTT